TTAGGCAGAATGCCGTCGCCTATTGTCACTAAGAAACTGAAAGAAACCTCAGAAACGGAAGAAAGGGGAGAAAGAAAAGAAGAAAACGATGTAGAAACAACTTACGAAGAAGACAAAGATAGCCCAGACTACGAGGATTTTTCTCTTTATACTCATCAAGATAATTGGGAATTGGTAAAACTTAACTTAAAAAAAGAAGAGAAAAATGAAAAAAATTCTTTTTGGTTTGAAAAACCTATTGTAACTTTTCTTTTCGATTATAAACGATGGAATCGACCATATAGATATATAAAAAATGATCGATTTGAAAATGCTATACGGAATGAAATGTCACAATATTTTTTTTATATATGCCCAAGTGATGGAAAACAAATAATATCTTTTACATATCCACCAAGTTTATCGACTTTTTCAGAAATGATAGAACGCAAAATTTCTTTGTACACGACAGAAAAACTATCCCACGAAGACTTGTATAATTATTGGGTTCATACCAATGAACAAAAAAAATACAACTTGAACAATGAATTGATAAGTCGAATAAAAATTCTAGAAAAAGAGAAGGGATCTCTTGCTTTAGATATGCTAGAAAAAAGGACCAGATTATGCGATGATGAGAATGAACAAGAATACTTGCCAAAAAGGTATGATCCTTTTTTGAATGGACCTTATCGAGGAACAATAAAAAAATGGGATTCACGTGCAATCATGAACGATTTAATAACTTCCACAGCGAATTCCGTAGAAATGTTTTGGATAAATAAGATTCATGGTCTCTTTCATAATGATTCTCGAGAATTAGAACATCAAAAGAATACGTTTGGCTTTAGCGGGAAATTTTTATTGAATTCGATTGGGAATTACTTAACCTCAATCGATGAATTATCTTTTGAACACGCACGACGAATTGATTTAGAAAGTCAAGCAAAATCTTTGAAATTTATATTCGATGTAATTTCAACTGATCCAAACGATCTAACAACAATTAGAAGGAAATCTATTGGAATGGAAGAAATCAGTAAAAGGGTTTCTCGTTGGTCATACAAATTGACAAACGATTTAGAAGAAGAGGAAGAAGAAAATGAAGAAGAATCGACGGAAGATCCCGAAATTCGTTCAAGAAAAGGCAAACGCGTGGTTATTTTTACTGATAACGGTCAAAGTACTAATTCCAGTACTAGTAATAATAATACTAGTAATAATAGCACTAATGATGAAGAAGAGGAAGTGGCTTTGATACGTTACTCACAACAATCGGATTTTCGCCGGGGTATAATTAAAGGATCCATGCGTGCTCAAAGACGTAAAACAGTTATTTGGGAAATGTTTCAAGCAAATGTGCATTCTCCACTTTTTTTTGATCGCATAGACAAAATATTTTTTTTTTCGTTTTTTGATATCTCTAAAATGATTAATCACATTTTTAGGAATTGGGTAGGAGAAAACCCAAAATTGCAAATTTCTTATTTTGAGGAGGAAGAGACAAAAGAAAAGGAGAAAACAAACGAGGAGAAAGAAGAAGAAAATGAACGAATAGCAATATCAGAAGCTTGGGATACCTTTATATTTACTCAAGCAATAAGAGGTTTCATGTTAGTAACCCAATCTTTTCTTAGAAAATACGTTATATTACCCTTATTGATAATAGCTAAAAATATTGGTCGTATGTTATTATTGCAATTCCCCGAATGGTACGAGGATTTGAAGGAATGGAATAAAGAAATGCATGTTAAATGTACCTATAATGGCGTTCAATTATCAGAAACAGAATTTCCCCAAAATTGGTTAACAGACGGCATTCAGATAAAGATTCTATTTCCTTTCTGTCTGAAACCTTGGCGAAGATCTAAAGTACGATCTCATCATAGAAATAGAGATCAGAAAATAAGGAAAAAGGAGAAAAAAGACAATTTTTGTTTTTTAACAGTCTGGGGAAGGGAAGTGGAACTACCTTTTGGGTCTCCCCGAAAACGACCTTCTTTTTTTGAACCCGTTTTTAACGAACTCGAAAAAAAAACGAGAAAAGCGAAAAGGCAATTTTTTCAAGTTATAAGGGTTTTCAAAGAAAGAGGAAAAGGTTTTATAAAAGTTTCAAAAGAAAAAACAAGAATAGTTCTAGTTATAAATCTAATAATGAAAGAACTTGAAAAAGTAAACCCCATTTTCTTATTGAAATTGAGAAAGGTAAAAGTATATGAATCGAATGAAAACGAAAAAGATTCCAATATAAATAATAAGATTATCCGAGAATCGACCATTCGAATTCGATCCGCGAATTGTGTAAATGAAAATTATTCACTCATAGAAACAAAAATGAAAGATCTTGCTAATAAGACAATCACAATTAGGACTCAAATAGAAGGAATCACAAAAGGCAATAAAAAAATAGTTCGAGCTTGTGATGATAAAAGATCGGAATCAAAGAAGGATATTTGGCAAATATTCAAAAGAAAAAATATCCGAGTAATACGTAAATCACATTATTTTATGAAATCCTTCGTTGAAAAAATATACATGGATATATTACTATGTATCATTAAGATTCCAAGGATCAATGCACAACTTTTCTTTGAATCAACAAAAAAAACTATCAACAAATCCATTTCCAACGCGGAAACAAATCAAGAAGGAATTGAGAAAACAAATCAAAATACAATGAACTTTATTTCGACTATAAAAAATCCGTTTTCTAATTTTTCTAATACTAATATTAGTAATCAAAATATTAGGAATAATAATTGTGACTTATCTTCTTTGTCTCAAGCCTATGTATTTTACAAATTATCACAAAATCAATTACTTAACAAGTATCATTTGAAATCTGTACTTCAATATCACCACACCTATCCTTTTCTTAGGGATATAATCAAGAATTATTGTACGACACGAGGAATATTTGATTCCAAATCAAGGCAAAAAAAAATCCATAAGTCTGGAATGAATAAATGGAAAAATTGGTTAAGGGGTCATTATCAATACAATTTATCTCATACCAAGTGGGATCACTTAGTACCGAAAAAATGGCGAAATAGAGTCAATCAATGTCGTACGATTCAAAAGAAAGACTCAATGAAATTAGATTTATATAAAAAAGAAAAAGACCAATTAATTCATTACACGAAACAAAATTACTATGCAGTGGACTCATCGATAAGTCAAAAAGAAAAATGGAAAAAACATTACGGATATGATCTTTTGTCATATAAATATATAAATTATGGGAATAGTAAGGACTCGTATATTTCTGGATCAACATTACAAGTAGAGGACAAAAAAATTCCATATAATTTCAATACAAATACACTGAAATCCGAATCATTTTATAGATTGATAAGTATATCTATTAGTGATTATCTAGAAAAAAGATCTATTATTGATATGGACAAAAATATGGATAGAAAATTTTTTGATTGTAGAATTCTCCATTTTTGTCTTAGAAATAATATCGATATTGAGACCTGGGCCAATACGCATACCGGCACCAAGATTCATAAAAATGCTAAAACGGAAACTCAAAATTATCAAAAATTGGAAAAAAAGGATCCTTTTTCTTTTACGATTCATCACAAAATCAACCCATCCAATCAAAAAAATATTTTTTTTGATTGGATAGGAATGAATCAAGAAAGGTTATATCATACCATATCAAATTTAGAACCTTGGTTTTTCCCAGAATTTGTACTACTTTTTGATGTGTATAAGATTAACCCGTGGATCATACCAATAAAATTACTTATTTTTCATTTATATGAAAAAAATATTTCTATATTAGCTAATCAAAAAGAATATCTTGAATTAGAAAATTCCAACCAAAAAAAAAACAAACAACAAGGTCAAGGAGATTTTGTATCAGATCTACGAAAACAAAACAAAAAGAAAAATCTTGAAGAAGATTACACGGGAGCAGACATTAAAAAAGGTAGAAAGAAAAAACAATTCAAGAGCAAGAAAGAAGAAGAACTGGATTTCTTCCTGAAAAAATATTTTATTTTTCAATTAAGGTGGGATGATTCCTTGAATCAAAGAATGATCAATAATATCAAGGTATATTGTCTCCTACTTAGACTGATAGATCCAAGAGAAATTGCTATATCCTCAATTCAAAGAGGAGAGATGCATCTGGATGTAATGTGGATTCAGAAAGACCTAACTCTTACAGAATTGATAAAAAGAGGAATATTTATTATCGAACCAATTCGTTTATCTATGAAAAAGGATGGAAAATCTATTATATATCAAACCATAGGTATTTCATTGGTTGATAAGAATAAGCGCCAAACTAATGGAAAATGCATAATAAAAAGCGGATATGTTGAAAAAAAGAATTTTGATGAATCCATTGCACAACACAGCAATATGCTTGTGAATAGAAACAGAAATCATTTTGATTTCCTTGTTCCCGAAAATATTCTATCTCCCAGACGTCGTAGAGAATTTCGAATTTTAATTTGTTTCAATTCCCGGAATTGGAATGTTGTGAATCGAAATCCACTATTTTGCAATCAAAACAACATAAAAAACTGGGGACAATTTTTAAACGGGGAAAAGCATCTTAATACAGATGCAAATAAATTCATTAAATTCAAATCGTTTCTTTGGCCCAATTATCGATTAGAAGATTTAGCTTGTATGAATCGTTATTGGTTTGATACCAATAACGGTAGTCATTTCAGTATGTCAAGAATACATATGTATCCACGATTCAGAATTAGTTAATAGTATATTTCCTATATATCTATCGCATGCCATATTCGGTGGATAAAAACCGAAAGATATACACATACACCATGTTACATTCTGATAAATGTATCATCCCTTTCTATCCAAATCAAATTACAAATTTGATTTGGATAAATTTGGATAAAATTAATATAAATTTAAAGTAGTGTATATGAAGAAATCAAAATTTTTTTGTACTAGATTCAAATAACTGGAACTAACTGGTATAATAATAATAATTATTTTTCCTGATCGGTAAAATCCACAGAAAAGAAAAAAATAGAAAAATTGGTTTTTTATGGTCAAAAATTCATTCATCTTAGCTATTCGACAAGAAAAAGAAAAAAATTGCGGATCTGTTGAATTTCAAGTATTCAGTTTTACGGATAAGATACGGAGACTCACTTCACATTTGGAATTACATAAAAGAGATTTTTTATCACAAAGGGGCCTACGGAAAATTCTGGGAAAACGTCAACGGCTACTGGATTATTTGTCAAAGAAAAATAGAGTACGTTATAAGAAATTAATTGGTCAATTAGGTATTCGGGAGTCAAAAACTCGTTAATTTTAAGGTTGGTTTGCATTTTTTTCTTTAGTTATTAGTAGTTATTCAATTTTTCATTTTGATGAACTTCGTTTGATAAATTCATGGAATAATGAATTAAGGAAGAAAAGATATGACTGTACCGGCTACAAGAAAAGATCTCATGATAGTTAATATGGGTCCTCATCATCCATCAATGCATGGTGTTCTTCGACTGATCGTTACTCTTGATGGTGAAGATGTTATTGACTGTGAACCCGTATTGGGTTATTTACACAGAGGGATGGAAAAAATAGCAGAAAATCGAACAATTATACAATATTTGCCTTATGTAACACGGTGGGATTATTTAGCCACTATGTTCACAGAAGCAATAACAGTAAATGCACCAGAACGATTGGAAAGTGTTCAAGTACCTAAAAGAGCCAGTTACATTAGAGTCATTATGCTGGAATTGAGTCGTATAGCTTCTCATTTATTATGGCTTGGGCCCTTTATGGCGGATATCGGCGCACAGACTCCCTTTTTCTATATTTTCAGAGAAAGGGAATTGTTATATGATCTATTCGAAGCTGCTACGGGTATGCGAATGATGCATAATTATTTCCGTATTGGGGGGGTTGCTGCTGATCTGCCTTATGGCTGGATAGATAAATGTTTGGATTTCTGTGATTATTCTTTAACAGGAATTGCTGAATATCAAAAACTTATTACACGGAATCCCATTTTTTTGGAACGAGTTGAAGGAGTGGGCATTATTGGTGGAGAAGAAGCAATAAATTGGGGTTTATCAGGGCCGATGTTACGTGCTTCTGGAATACAATGGGATCTTCGTAAAGTTGATAGTTATGAGTGTTACAATAAATTCGATTGGGAAGTCCAATGGCAAAAAGAAGGAGATTCACTAGCTCGTTATTTAGTCCGAATCGGTGAAATGAAGGAATCTATAAAAATTATTCAACAGGCTCTAGAAGGAATTCCTGGGGGACCCTATGAAAATTTAGAAGTCCGGCGCTTTGATAGAGCAAAAAATGCCGAATGGACTAATTTTGAATATAGATTTATTACTAAAAAACTTTCGCCCAATTTTGAATTGTCGAAACAAGAACTTTATGTAAGAGTAGAAGCCCCAAAAGGAGAATTAGGAATTTATTTGATAGGAGATAGTAGTGTTTTCCCCTGGAGATGGAAAATTCGCCCACCTGGTTTTGTCAATTTGCAAATTCTCCCTCAATTAGTTAAAAGAATTAAATTGGCCGATATCATGACGATACTAGGCAGTATAGATATCATTATGGGAGAAGTTGATCGTTGAAATGATAATTGATACGACAGAAGTAGAAGTACAAGCTATCCATTCTTTTTCTAGATTGGAATCCTTAAAAGAAGTTTATGGACTCATATGGATCTTTGTTCCCATTTTAACCCTTCTATTAGGAATCACAATAGGGGTCCTAGTAATTGTGTGGTTAGAAAGAGAAATATCCGCAGCAATACAACAACGTATTGGGCCTGAATATGCCGGTCCGTTGGGGATTCTTCAAGCTCTAGCAGATGGGACCAAATTACTTTTTAAAGAGGACCTACTTCCATCTAGAGGAGATATTCGTTTGTTTAGCGTGGGACCGTCTATAGCGGTCATATCAGTTCTACTAAGTTATTTAGTAATTCCTTTTGGATATCGCCTTATTTTAGCCGATCTCAGTATAGGTGTTTTTTTATGGATCTCCATTTCAAGTATTGCTCCTATTGGACTTCTTATGTCAGGATATGGATCGAACAATAAATATTCCTTTTTAGGTGGTCTACGGGCTGCTGCTCAATCTATTAGTTATGAAATACCATTAACTCTATGTGTATTATCAATATCTCTACGTGTGATTCGTTGGAACATGATTATTTTCCTTTCTCTCTAGAAATAAAGTAAGGAGGTTGAATATATTGAATGGATATTTTCATTTTTTATTCATCATTAGGGTTGATGAGTTAAACTAGATAGTTATATGAGTAAAATCAAACTGCTTAGAAATTTGCAGTAAGAAGAGAAAATCTCATTCCCTATGTACAAGAATATAAACATAAGCAGTATATAAACTGTTTACCCCAAGATTAAGATTCTTTGACTAATTCTCATATCTTGAAGCGGGTACAAAAGATCAACGTATGGGGGTTCTACTACTTTTTTATATGTATTACCATACGGGGGATCAATCAAAAATCAGTGAACAGTTAGGAACACCAAGGTACAAAAAAGATTAGTAATGGAGATAATATAAGGTATCAAAAAACGGTATTTTTATATAAAACTTTGGATAAAACGAATCATAATGGGGACTTTAAGTTGGTAGAAATGACCAAGCAGCACTTCCCCACGATTCCGATCTAGAGTATGCTCCTATTCACTGATTAAAGAAATGACTATCAAAAACGAATTAATCCTTTATTTTTTTTTTCAGAGTACCCCCCCTCTTAGAAAGAAGAACAGGAACAAAAGAAATAGAATTCCAAAATAGAATGAGAAAAATGAATAAATAATAATGCAAAAGATCTTTATTTATTATTTTCCCCATCCATATCTATACATAATATATAGAATTCTTATCATGAATTTTGAATTAATACCCAATTCTTTCTTTATAGAACATATTTATTGATATAACGAGTATTTTATTAAAAGATTAAGTTATTACCAAACAAAGAGAAATTCAAATTGTAATGGATAAGATCAATTCGGAAGCACCTTTTCTATTTGAGCAGACGGAATTTCATTGGTCTAATTTTTGGCTTCCCGATGTATATTTACCATCCAAATAAGGATGGAGATAATATCGAGCAAGTCCTTACATTTATTTGTGGCCATAGAGGAGCCGTATGAAGCCGAGGTCTCATGTACGGTTTTGAAATAGCGATGCGAGCAGTGATGTTATTATCGACTATGATTATCTAACAGTTTAAGTACAGTTGATATAGTTGAGGCGCAGTCAAAATATGGATTTTTGGGGTGGAATCTGTGGCGTCAGCCTATTGGGTTTGTTGTTTTTCTAATTTCTTCTCTAGCAGAATGTGAAAGATTACCCTTCGATTTACCAGAAGCAGAGGAAGAATTAGTAGCAGGTTATCAAACAGAATATTCAGGTATCAAATACGCTTTATTTTACCTTGCTTCTTACCTAAATTTATTAGTTTCTTCATTATTTATAACAGTTCTTTACTTAGGTGGGTGGAATTTCTCTATTCCGTATATATCTATTCCTGAACTTTTCGGAATAAATCAAATGGATGGAGTCTTTGGAACGACAATTGGGATATTTATTACATTAGCTAAAGCTTATTTGTTTCTGTTCATTCCTATCGCAGCAAGATGGACTTTACCTAGAATGAGAATGGACCAGTTATTAAATCTTGGATGGAAATTTCTTTTACCTATTTCCCTGGGTAATCTATTATTGACAACTTCTTCCCAACTTGTTTCACTATAAATACTATAAAATAATAGAATAAGATAACGATATTCTAGATTCATAATCGATCTCAAACAAGAGAAAGAAACATCAATTTATTCACGGAGATCCACAATATGTTCCCTATGGTAACCGGGTTCATAAATTATGGTCAACAAACAATACGAGCAGCAAGGTACATTGGTCAAAGTTTCATAATTACCTTATCCCATACAAATCGTTTACCTGTAACTATTCAATATCCTTATGAAAAATCGATCACATCAGAACGTTTCCGTGGTCGAATCCACTTTGAATTTGATAAATGTATTGCTTGTGAAGTATGTGTTCGTGTATGTCCCATAGATCTACCCGTTGTTGATTGGAAATTTGAAAAAAATATTAAAAAGAAACAATTGCTTAATTATAGTATTGATTTTGGGGTCTGTATATTTTGTGGTAACTGTGTCGAGTATTGTCCAACAAACTGTTTATCAATGACTGAAGAATATGAACTTTCTACTTATGATCGTCACGAATTGAATTATAATCAAATTGCTTTGGGTCGGTTACCAATGCCAGTAATTGGAGATTACACAATTCAAACAGTTATGAATTCGACTCAAATCAAAAGAGACAAGGATAACCTCCTTGATTCAAGAACGGTTACTGATTACTAAGATTTCCTTTTGATATAAAGGATCCAAGCCCCCTTTTTTGTTGGTCAGAAATTACAAATAATAACTATTGATTGTTGAGAATCACTCTTTGTTTTAAACTGAGAATATGGTTTAGTGATGATTTTCAAATAGAAAATTCCAACTATTCTTTTCTTTTTTCTTTTAGATAAAAATAGAAAATAGATAAAAAGGAAAGTAGGATTGGCCAATAACTTTAATAACTTTATCTATATCTACATTAATCCATATTAAGATTGAATTCAATTAGGAACTCATCATATACAAGAAAAAAAAAAATAAAGGTAACACCCTTTTCTTTCCTGGACTATTTAGTAAGGTCATGAAATATTTCGACTTATTTATCTGTTATACATAATGGATTTACCTGGACCAATACACGATATACTTGTAGTATTTCTGGGATTAGTTCTTATATTAGGAGGTCTAGGAGTAGTATTATTTACCAATCCAATTTATTCTGCCTTTTCATTGGGATTGGTTCTTGTTTGTATATCCTTATTCTATATTCTATCAAACTCCTATTTTGTAGCTGCCGCACAGCTCCTTATTTATGTAGGAGCCATAAATGTCTTAATCATATTTGCTGTTATGTTCATGAATGGTTCAGAATATTCGAACGATTCCTATTTTTGGACTGTTGGGGATGGAGTCACTTCACTGGTTTGTATAAGTATTCTTTTTTCACTAATTACTACTATCTTAGATACGTCATGGTACGGAATTATTTGGACTACAAGATCAAATCAGATTATAGAACAGGACCTTATTAGTAACGTTCAACAAATTGGAATTCATTTATCAACCGATTTTTATCTTCCATTTGAACTCATTTCTATAATTCTTTTAGTTTCTTTGATAGGTGCAATTACTATGGCTCGTCAATAAGAAATCCTTAGAATTAATACAATTATTAGAAATTCGAAATCCAATGAAAAAGGAAAAGTTTTTCATTTAATCTACTGCTGATACCCTCTTTTTTCTGTAATTACTCGATTATGGTCAATCAAATCGGTTGAATTGTTGTTCATATTGAAATGAATCGAGATTCATGAGGAGTTAGCCAATGATGTTTGAACATATACTTTTTTTGAGCGTCTACTTATTTTCTATCGGTATCTATGGATTGATCACAAGTCGAAACATGGTTAGAGCACTTATGTGTCTTGAGCTTATACTAAATTCGGTTAATATAAATCTCGTAACATTTTCTAATATATTTGATAGTCGCCAATTAAAAGGAGACATTTTCTCAATCTTTGTTATAGCCATTGCGGCTGCGGAAGCAGCTATTGGGCTAGCTATTGTTTCGTCGATTTATCGTAACAGAAAATCAACTCGTATCAATCAATCAAATTTGTTGAATAATTAGTCATAACTATCATATAAATATAAATAAAGACATAAATAATATAATAAAATAATATAAATAAAATATAGATCTAAATTATTTCATTTTTTATTCTTTATTTTTATAGTAATATGTATAGTAATATATTTTTATATTACTATTGAAATATTGATGATCTGTTGGCCAATGTCAATGTGAAGTCATATGTGTGACTTGTATAATCATGGTTGTTGAAACGGAAATCAAAGTCTCTTGGTCCTTTCTCATGAACAGATTTAGAAATATATTGATTTTTAACATTAGATTTTTTTGATAAACCATTGATTCGTCTGGTGTCTACAATACAATATAAATATATAATTCATTTCCTCCTGATTTTACTTTACCAGATCGAAAATTTTTTATGTTCAAAACTGGAATTTATAGACCCAATGTCACATTCAGTAAAAATTTATGATACATGTATAGGGTGTACTCAATGTGTACGAGCCTGCCCCACAGATGTATTGGAAATGATACCTTGGGACGGATGTAAAGCTAAGCAAATTGCTTCCGCGCCAAGAACCGAGGACTGTGTAGGTTGTAAGAGATGTGAATCCGCCTGTCCAACAGATTTTTTGAGTGTCCGCGTTTATTTATGGCATGAAACAACTCGCAGCATGGGTCTATCTTATTGATACGTTATAAAAAATTCCACTTGAATCATTTGATTCCTTTTTACCGACAAAAACCCGTACTCGAGAAAATATATTATTCCGAGCACGGGTTTTTTGGTCAAAATGCATCTTGTCTTTATCACGAGTTATTTCCCTTGGTTAACACTACTTGTAGTTTTGCCGATATTCGCGGGTTCTTCAATTTTCTTTCTTCCTCATAGGGGGAATAAGGTATTTAGGCGGTATACTATATGTATATGCTTCTTAGAGCTCCTTCTAACAACCCATGTGTTCTGTTATCATTTCCAATTGGATGATCCATTGATTCAATTGGAGGAGGATTTTAAATGGATAAATATTTTTGATTTTCACTGGAGACTGGGAATCGATGGACTTTCCATAGGACCTATTTTACTGACAGGATTTATCACTACTTTAGCCACTTTAGCAGCTTGGCCTGTTACTCGAAATTCGCAATTGTTCTATTTCCTGATGTTAGCAATGTACAGTGGTCAAATAGGATTATTTTCTTCTCGAGACCTTTTACTTTTTTTTCTCATGTGGGAGTTAGAATTAATTCCTGTTTACTTACTTTTATCCATGTGGGGAGGAAAGAAACGTTTGTACTCAGCTACAAAGTTTATTTTGTACACTGCAGGGGGTTCCATTTTTCTTTTAATAGGAGTTCTAGGTATGGGTTTATATGGTTCCAATGAACCGATATTGGATTTTGAAAGATTAGCTAATCAGTCATATCCTGTGACATTAGAAATAATATTATATTTGGGCTTCCTTATTGCTTATGCTGTCAAATCGCCGATTATACCCCTACATACATGGCTACCAGATACCCATGGGGAAGCGCATTACAGTACATGTATGCTTCTAGCTGGAATCTTATTAAAAATGGGGGCATATGGATTGATTCGGATCAATATGGAATTATTACCGCACGCCCACTCTATATTTTCTCCCTGGTTGGTGATAATAGGGACAATACAAATAATCTATGCAGCTTCAACCTCTCTTGGTCAACGCAATTTAAAAAAGAGAATAGCCTATTCTTCTGTATCTCACATGGGTTTCATAATTATAGGAATTGGTTCTATAACCGACATGGGGCTCAACGGAGCCATTTTACAAATACTCTCTCATGGATTTATTGGTGCTGCACTTTTTTTCTTGGTAGGAACGAGTTGTGATAGAATACGTCTTGTTTATCTCGACGAAATGGGGGGGATATCCATCCCAATGCCAAAAATATTTACCATGTTTAGTAGTTTCTCGATGGCTTCTCTTGCATTGCCAGGAATGAGTGGTTTTGTTGCAGAATTAGTAGTATTTTTTGGAATAATTACCAGTCCAAAATATCTTTTAATGCCCAAAATACTAATTACCTTTGTAATGGCAATTGGAATGATATTAACTCCTATTTATTTATTATCTATGTTACGTCAGATGTTTTATGGATACAAACTATTCAATGTTCCAAACTCCAATTTTGTGGATTCTGGACCACGAGAACTATTTGTTTCAATCTGTATCTTTTTACCCGTAATAGGGATTGGTATTTATCCTGATTTTGTTCTTTCGCTATCAGTTGACAAGGTACAAGCTATCCTATCTAATTATTTTCATAGATAGTTTTCATTAATTAGATAGAAAACAAAGTCTTAGAATTTTGAATTTGAAGATTTTTGAGCTGTACAACACAAAAAAATAAAGTTAATTAGAATTATAAAATTATAATAAGATATATTCCGAGTTTTTGAGAACCATTTGAATGATTCCTTGATTCAAATGGTTCTCAAAAACCTGCGCAAACTTTATATTACGTATAGTACGGGGGTCTCATGTATTCCTCATGGAATTTATTCAATTAGATGTTAATGTGAATGAACCATAACTATGTAGACCTATTCCTAATAGATTGATCCCAAAATAGCATATCCAAATTATAAGAAATCCTATAGACGCTACAAGTGACGAATTCGTACCTTGCAAACTTTGATTTGTTCTAGTATGTGAATAAATCGCGAATATGGTCCAAGTAATAAATGCCCAAGTTTCTTTGGGGTCCCAATTCCAATAAGATCCCCATGCCTCGTTAGCCCATACTGCTCCAGAAAGAATACCTATGGTTAAAAAGGTAAACCCTAAACTAATGACACGATAACTCCAATAATCCAAACGCCGAGTTAATTGATATTTGTAATAATTTCGAAATGGAACAAAAGAATTCAAATTAAAAACATTTTTTTTTTTGTTCAAGTATTCGATTTTGTCAAAGAAAAATGACTTAATCTTAATTAAGAAAATTTTTCTTTGACAAAAAATATCGACGTTTTTACGAAATGTAATGACTAGAAAAGCGACTGATAATAACGACCCACATAAAAGAGCTGCATAGCTCAATAACATCATACTTACGTGCATCATTAACCACTGAGATTGTAGAGCAGGTACTAATCTTGACGATTGATGCATTTCACTTGAAAGACCCGATGTGGCGAAACCTTGGGTAAAAATGGCACTTGGGGCGGTTATTGCGCTTAAATCATTTTTATGATTCCATATCTTGGAAATTAGATGAATAATGGAAAAACTCCACGAAAGGAAGATTAAAGACTCGTATAAATTACTTAATGGAAAATGTCTCGAAGAAATCCAACGAGTAACTAATAATCCTGTTATAGAAAAAAAAGTAACTATCATTCCTTTTTCCGACGAATCACGCAACCCTATGATTTCGTGTACTAATAGGGTCATCAAATGAATCGTAATCACAATTGAAATGATCGAAAAAGAGAGATGAGTTAATATATGTTCTAAAGTCACAAATATCATACATAAAAAAGGTCCCATTACAGAATGGAAATCGGGAATTAAATACATTATAGGATCCATTGTATCTTTTTTACAGTATGCCGCCACTCGGACTCGAACCGAGATGCTCTAGCACTGCTTCCTAAGAGCAGCGTGTCTACCGATTTCACCATAGCGGCTTACTTGAAATAATAATAATCAATTCATGTTGAATCGTCTAGATCTAGATTCAAGGATTCAATATAGTTTAGGAAATATTAGAACTGATAAATAAGAGCTCTTTTAAATTCATCTTTGAATTTTCAATAATTTTTACTTAGGTTAGTATCATCGTAGGTTCAGTTTTAAGAATCAACTTTTACGTATTATCTGTATATTAAGTTCTCCCGGAACACTTGTAACTTGAAATACAAATTTTGTTTTCAGTCGAAACAGAAACTAAGAATTGTGAATTGTCCTCTTTTTATATTTTTTATTTATTTTGAATTGAATCCACGAAATCAGATAAATGAAAAACAAATTGTCAAAGAGATTTTTTTTCTAAACGAAGAAAAAAAAAATAAATAGGATTTCATATGTATCACAATTCAATTACAAAATTGAAGTAATTTTTCTAACAATTTTGATACTTTTCTTAGTATCATTAAGTATTAATTAATTAATTTAAATATATTTAAATATGTAATATAAAATTAATATAATACTTTTTGTTGTTTGTTGTATACATAATTTCTAAATAAAATTATGATAATATTTATGAAACCAACTTGGTCTTGAGTTAGGCATATAATAAAACAAAAGAGTTTCAGCATCCATCACAATTTTCTTTTCACAACGGAAAAATAGAATGAACAAAGATTTTTCCATTGTGAAAAGAAAATGAATAGGAAAAAAACATCTCACGAATTAATAAATAGATTCTAATAAAAACTAGAATGAAAAAAAGATAATGATACTTAGAACCGACAGATAGAGAAATTCTTATTCTACATATAATAGCAGCTAGTTCTAACTAATATTGTATTGAGTTCAATACATCAATACATTTAGTTAAAGGAAATTATTCATATTCCAAAATTGGAAATTCTTCTAGCCATGGAAATTCCGATTATTCCAAGATTTTCTTATTTGTTTGTCGCACAAAAAAACTTTTTGAATCTCCAGTAGAAACTGACTTTGCTAAAGAAAAAGCTTTTATTGCAGCTAAATATCCCTTTTTCTTCCAAATATTTCTACGAATACGTTTTTTTGATATAGAAGTACGTTTTTTTGGAACTGCCATTCAAAAAAAAAAAAGAGTTACTAATTTTTATTGTTGTATGTGAAAGACATGTATTGCTCAAAATAGATCGTTCTTTTTAGTCATTTTCTATACTTAACTTAATTTCGTCGATAATAGTTTTTTCATAACATACAATACAAATATATTATTTATATATTTATATATAAATATATGTATAACATGCATGTCACATATATAACAATGTCACATATTAACACACTAGGCAAAAAAATAGAAGAAAGGGGGGGGGGGGGAATTCGAAAAGGAATTTTTATGATTATTAGTTTGGAATTGAATAAGCTCATATTGCCGTGTCTATAATTGAAATTCAAACTTAAACTACAATTAGTGGTTAATATGTTAAACAAGACATTTTATTCCCTAAGAAGGAGAACCTCAATTTTTAGTTTTTTTTTTCAGTTCTATACGAAATAAAGAGTATTATAATATTTCTGATACTTTCTTATTGGATTGGAATCCAATCAATTAGTTCCGCAATGGGTTAGGTAATTACTACAAATAAAATCACTAGAATAACTAGGTCTTTTTTTTTTTAGTTGATTTATTGAGGCATACTATGATTTATATTCTACTGTTTTGGTATAATTGTTTTTACTTACTATACTATAGTATATGATATGATTAGTATATGATATGATTACATATTGCCAGAATAGGATGGTAGTATAGTCGTAGAATGATTCAAAATCTCATATTTCCCATTTTTTTTTATGGAACATACATATAAATATGCATGGATAATACCCTTTCTTCCATTTCCAGTTACTATGTTAATAGGCTTTGGACTTCTGCTTATTCCGACAGCAACAAAAAATATTCGTCGTATGTGGGCTTTTCCGAGTGTTTTGATGCTAAGTATAGCTATGGCATTTTCGGCCAATCTATCCATTCAGCAAATAAATGGAAATTTTATCTATCAATATCTATGGTCTTGGACCGTCAATAATGATTTTTCTTTAGAGTTCGGACATTTGATCGATCCACTTACTTCTATTATGTCAATATTAATAACTACTGTTGGAATCATGGTTCTTATTTATAGTGACAATTATATGTCTCACGATCAAGGATATTTGAGATTTTTTGCCTATATGAGTTTTTTCAATAGTTCTATGTTAGGATTAGTTACTAGTTCCAATTTGATACAAATTTATATTTTTTGGGAACTTGTAGGAATGTGTTCCTATTTATTAATAGGTTTTTGGTTCACACGACCGAGTGCGGCAAGTGCTTGCCAAAAAGCTTTTGTAACCAATCGTATAGGGGATTTTGGTTTATTATTAGGAATTTTAGGACTTTATTGGATAACTGGTAGTTTAGAATTTCGGGATTTGTTCGAAATAGTTAATAACTTGGTTCATCATAATGGAGTAAATTCCTTATTTGCTACTCTGTGTGCTTCTTTTTTATTCGTTGGTGCAGTTGCTAAATCCGCACAATTCCCCCTTCACATATGGTTACCTGATGCTATGGAAGGACCCACTCCCATTTCTGCTCTTATACATGCTGCTACTATGGTAGCAGCGGGAATTTTTCTTGTAGCTCGGCTTCTTCCTCTTTTCATAGTTATACCTTCCATAATGAATATCATTTCTTCAATAGGCGTAATAACAGTACTATTAGGAGCTACTTTGGCTCTTGCTCAAAGAGACATTAAAAGAAGTTTAGCTTACTCGACAATGTCTCAATTGGGTTATATTATGTTAGCTCTGGGTATAGGTTCTTATCGAGCCGCTTTATTCCATTTGATCACTCATGCCTATTCGAAAGCTTTATTGTTTTTGGGATCCGGATCAATTATTCATTCAATGGAACCCATTGTTGGATATTCACCAGATAAAAGTCAAAATATGGTTCTTATGGGCGGTTTAACAAAATATGTTCCAATTACAAGAATTACCTTTTTATTAGGTACACTCTCCCTTTGTGGTATTCCGCCTCTTGCTTGTTTTTGGTCCAA